TTCATAACTGTTTACTTAAAAATAACTGTTTCCTTAAAATAAAAAAAAGCATTCATCTTGATCAAATCGCTTAGGCTCGTTTGTTTGTTGCGATTTTGTTTCAAGATTCTCTACATCTACTAGAATTCCATTTCTATTCCATTTACTTCGATTTTATTTGATTTTATTTCGATAGAGATATAATAAATCTAAGTATAAGTATAGATTCCTCTTATACAAATAAGAGTCCTTCGTTTTTGCCGTATTTCAGATTATCTCTAAAGAATAAAAAATAAAGGTTTACAAATAAAATTCTCATTTATTTATTTTTTATTTTCCTTTATTTCTTTTATAGATTATAGGGTTATTCTTTTTTATTTTCATTTTATATTTTATTAGGGATTTGATTAGGGTAGGGCTATACGGACTCGAACCGTAGACCTTCTCGGTAAAACAGACCAAACTGATTATTATCAAACTGATTTGAACTGTTTCAAAGACCCAACATGCATCTTTTTGCATTGAGCTCCTTCGTTAACCGATAGAAATATCGGTTAGTCTACCATCTTTTTTCTTAATATAAATATAGAAATATAAAAAGATGGCTCCATGTGCTCTGATTCATTATGTGAATTACAATCCAGGAGCACTACCAAAGTGTTTCAAAGAAGGGTTATCCTGACGTAGGTCTGCTTTTGGCCTAGATCAACTTAAGTTAAATGGAGTCTCTATCGCTCTGCTTAAATCAAATATGAAACTTTATACACCTTAAAGTTCATAAGATAGAACGAAAAGATAATCTTTTTGAGTTCCTTATACTCATTAAGGCTTAGCATTGAATAATATAGGGTATTCACCTTATCAATATCTCAAATCAATGATGGGTTCATTTCTATATTGGCGCCTATTTTAGGCACCCAAATCGAACCAAACCTTTTGTTTGTCAGGCTATTGTTCTCTTCTTTTGTTCCCAAAAAGCGTAGAGTAAGACATCAATTGTTCAATAAGATCAAATCTTTTGATTACATGATGGACTCCTCTGAAAAACATTGGCGCGCGTGTAAACGAGGTGCTCTACCTAACTGAGCTATAGCCCTTATGCTTGTAATACATATTTTATCATGTAGATAATTTCTTGTCAAGATGAATATTCCATGATAAAATATCATGTCTCTTTAATCTATTTGATTGGTATTGCTTATAAGTAATATTTAATTTAATTTATAATCTATCTATGTGATAGATCCCCGTTTGTTTTTCTTTGTGATGATAAATGACCTACTTAACTCAGTGGTTAGAGTATTGCTTTCATACGGCGAGAGTCATTGGTTCAAATCCAATAGTAGGTAGAACTTGTTAAATAGCAACCTCAATCGTATATATAGTATATAATGAGTTTTTCTACTCATTCGCTTTTCTTAATTTTGTATATTTTTTATCCTACTCTATTGAATTTTAAAATTTCAAATTATTTCGTTGCAGTAGAATTTGATTCTACTTGATTGGATTTGATTCTTATTCAATTTTCATTTGAATCGGCAGAAGCAAAAGAAGGTGTAGAAACAGAAATTCTGTTTCTACACCTTCTTTTGCTTCTGCTTATCCGGACACACCAACAACTAGTTACGACATCATATTGATAGCCTCTACTCGTGTCCTAGCTCGTCTGAGAGCCAGATTTGCCTCAATTGTTTGTCTCTTGCCTTCAGCTTTACTCAAGTTAGCTTCCGCCATTTCAAGAGTTTGCTGAGCTTCTTGTGGATCAATGTCACTACCCTTCTCCGCATCATTTACTAAAACAGTGATCTCATTATTCCCTATTCTAGCAAAACCACCCATCAGAGCCATCGTTAACCATTGGTCATTAAGGCGTATTCTCAAAATACCGATATCTACAGCTGTGGCAATAGGCGCGTGATTTGGTAATATGCCAATTTGTCCACTATTAGTAGATAAAATTATTTCTTTCACTTCCGAATCCCAAACAATTCGATTCGGGGTCAGTACACAAAGATTTAAGGTCATTTCTTCAATTTGTTCTCCATTTCTAAGTTCGTAGCCTTCGCAGTAGCTTCATCAATGTTACCTACCAAATAAAAAGCCTGTTCAGGAAGACCATCTAATTCGCCAGAAAGAATCAATTTAAACCCTCTAATTGTTTCTGCTAGACCAACATATTTCCCTGGTGAACCGGTAAATACTTCTGCTACAAAAAAGGGTTGTGACAGGAAACGTTCAATTTTTCGTGCTCTTGCTACGGTTAAGCGATCTTCTTCGGATAATTCGTCCAACCCAAGGATAGCTATAATGTCCTGAAGTTCTTTGTAACGTTGTAAAGTTTGTTTAACTCTTTGCGCAGTTTCATAATGTTCTTCACCAACAATCCGAGGTTGGAGCATAGTTGATGTTGAATCTAAAGGATCTACTGCTGGATAGATGCCTTTGGCGGCCAATCCTCTTGATAGTACGGTAGTAGCATCTAAATGTGCAAATGTCGTGGCCGGAGCTGGATCGGTCAAAT